TAAGAGATGCAACCGAAACAGAATTGATAAAACAGTCCTAGAAACCCAATTCTCCCACTTAGGCTTACAATGCTTTGGGATTTATAATATCAAAACTTATTAAGTTTCTTATATTATAATGTATAATAACGGCATAGATATTCTAATCTACTTCAATATTGAATACCAGAAAACTGTATGAATGTTGTATTTATTAACTTATATTATTATTAACGCGGGTATAGCTAATCTAGATCTCCGTCTTCTCTCTTCTTTTATTGCCCTCTTGTCCTGTCGTGTCGTGTCGTTAATTGACAGTATGACTTAGGGCTCAATATAATTTGACCGAACAAATCATAGTTTGGTAAACCACCTTGAATCTACTGCGGAGTGAAGGATCTTGGATCCAACGCATAACCCTTTGGGAATCAGAAAGATAAAGACGAGAAAGACCAATGAAATCAAGTTTCAAGATTGTATAGTTTAATGGTAAAGTTTGATTACCATTAATCCTCAGAATAGTTAACGAGTTTTTCCCTTTTATTTATATCCTATGCATCACCTAAATCCTAAAGGCGGCTCTAGGCCTGAGTTATATTAAGTTAAGGTGGCCTTAGTTATCTATGGTATTTGTCTTATTACCCATTTCTAGTTGATTTATGAATGAAGGTGGCATAGGCCCCTATGGTCCAGTGGTTACGACCTCTCTCTTTCACGGAGAAAACGAGGGTTCAAGTCCCTCTGGGGGTATACCAAGACTAAAGACTATAGGAGTGGGATTTTCTATCAAGTGATCCGTATTTGTCAAGTCCTTCTATTAGTCTACTCAGAAGAGACTTTCTATTTTAGATCAAATGTTATATTTGATTTCAAGTGATATGTATTTGTCAAGTCTACTTGGGAGACGAAAGGAAGTTGATTATGGAACGTCTAAAATGAATTAGGCGTTGGGTCGATGCCCGAGTGGTTAATGGGGACGGACTGTAAATTCGTTGGCAATATGTCTACGCTGGTTCAAATCCAGCTCGGCCCAACAATTCGCCAATCTACTATCAGATGGTATAACCCTCTTGTTCTTAAGAAATACCTGATACAAGACAAGAGAATAAAAAAAAGAATCTAAATTTTCTGCTAGGTCTCTTCTTATTTCCCTGGGATTGTAGTTCAATAGGCTAGAGCACCGCCCTGTCAAGGCGGATGTTACGGGTTCGAGCCCCGTCAGTCCCGACGGATCCAATAAGTACATCAATTCGCCTCTCCATTTTCTGTGAAATGAAGGGGCAGAGAGAATAATTGAATTCCGAAGGCGTTTCCCTCTTTTTTTTTTCAGGATTCTCTCGAAGAAAGAACACACCCTAAAATAAAATGAAAATAACTAAAATAGTGAAGTTGACAGAATATTTCATCTTTTCTGCCGCGACTCGTCTTTCTCATACTTCTTTGTTTTGTCTTCCAAAGAAAAGAGGATCACTAAAATTTAAAACCTAATTCCTGTCTTTTTCCACTTCGCTTGTATTGTTTGTTGGTGGGGTTTTGTAGTTAATGGAAATGGACGGGTTAGATTATACTTCATTTGATGGTTCTACAAGGAAGACCTAAGGTAGGTTATAGAAAAGAAAGAACAGAAAAGAAGGATAAATAAAGGAATTTTTGATTGGTCCGGGAATCCTCTCTTGGATTCGGTATGGATAAAAGATCTTCATATGTTATATACTATTAATTCTCCACGACTAATTAATTTAATAGCTCAGATATTGTTATTCATGATATTGATCCGATTCAATATCATCGATAGGTAATGCATTCATTGAATTGACAGGTGAAAGATTTATCATCTCTATGGGATTAAATCCCGAGTTATTGTATTGTGAAATAAAAAAAAAACGATGAGATTATGGAAGTAAATATTCTTGCATTTATTGCTACTGCACTGTTCATTTTAGTTCCTACTGCTTTTCTACTTATAATTTACGTAAAAACAGTAAGTCAAAATAATTAATTAATTACTTTAAATGAAACTCGACTTCTGAATTCTTTGAAGAAATCAAAAGAAAAGTATTCTATTTTTGCTGAAATCAAGGGGCTATAATCGGCGATATTCTATGAGATCCGAGAGTATAGTAAGTAAGAAATTTCTTTCTTACTTACCATACTCTCTATTAGTGTTATAGTAGTGTATAAAGTTGTACTTGACTTTCTAATAAAAAGGGTATGCTTCTATCTTCAATTCAATATATGTAGTTATTAATCCATATTTGGAATTGACGTAGGACCCAATCTTTTCTTTCATACATTTATATATATATATATTTATATTCCAATTCCAATGAATCTGAAAACTTCCAATGAATCGGAAATAATTGTTTTACTGTTATAGAATACATTTCTCCACTAGAATCTAATGGAATTTCGAAATGAAGATATTTTTATTTGAAAATTATTTCAATTTAAATAAAGAATGCGTTGCAGAACGATCTATAAAACAATTGATACCTTTTCATTTCTCAACTAAATTAGGAGTGCTTCTAAAGTCCACTTCTTCCCCATACTACGAGTGAAAGGGAAAAAGTAAAGACTACCATTAAAGCAGCCCAAGCGAGACTTACTATATCCATGTGAATTATGTCCCTTATCTCTATGATAGAATTATTCCATTATTGCTCACTAATAATAGTAGAATGAATGGTCCAGAGTCAAAAAGGGATTCTGGGCGAACACTATTGATGAATCAATCAAATAAATGGATTTTAAAAATTCCTATATGATTTATAATCCGTACCCTTTCCCGATTGTCTCTCTGAAGGAGTTGGTATTAGTATATTATACTCTTGACGAGGGGTAAAAATTGTTTTGGGCTTTTTTTTTTCTATAAAAGGTAAATTATCTATCCAATCTCAATCTAATAGTGATTGAATGCCTGAACACTCAGAGATTCTCGCGAGTCTATATATGTAGATTACAGTATAGAAAGTACTTTCCTAACTAGTAGTGGAATTCTCGGCCGGTTATCCAATGTAATTCAAGACCCAATCAATAGACATTACATTAGCAGTAGAAGAGAATCTGGAAGTCTTGCTTCGACCATTATAATCTTTCTTTGAATTTTAGATTCAAAGATTTCCAATCTTTTACAAAATCCCCAGAACATAAAAAAATAGCGGAACAGAATAAGAGATTTCGATTCGTTTGTTGATGAGGCGGCACCCGGATTTGAACTGGGGAAAAAGGATTTGCAGTCCCCCGCCTTACCACTCGGCCATGCCGCCAAAACGATACACAATAGGATAAAAATTTCCCTTTTTGAGTTGGATTAGTAAACTTGAGTTTATTGTACTTGCATCCCTTTTTAATCCTTTTTTCTAAATTTAGAAAAATTAGAAAATAAACCGTTTTTCCCCTTTTGATTGTATTTGATCTGCCCCTTAGATTGATTGTATAGTATCTCAAAACACAAAAACTTCCACTCACTTTTATATTGAAAAATCAAATGTATATTTTCACTCAAAAAGCCTAAATTTATGGGAACCATTAACTATTTATTGACTGACAATTCGTGAATTATTCTTGGATTTGAATATAAATTTTGGTTTGCCTAATGACATAAGAATAAGCAAAAATTTTTTGATACATACTTAATTTATTTTTTTAATCAAAAATACTTCTCAATTTCCATTATAACAAAAATTATAGGTATATGTAAACCCCAGAACGGATATTCTTATACAGATACCAAATTGGCTATTATGTTGCCTATAAATAAAGGGAATTCATTGGAACAAAAAAAGGCCTGGCTGGGTATTGACCGGGCCAGGCCCAAAAGGCACTTCGAACAAAATAAAAGAAAGAAGGTGTTCTTTATTTATCTTTCTATTTGGATCTTTCGAGCATCTAAATTGAATTGCTAATTATATAATAACGATAAAGAATGTGAAAGAAATACTTTCTTTAATCCTTACTTGATGTGTAATGTAACATAGTAATTATCTTTTTCAATTGGGAGAGATGGCTGAGTGGACGAAAGCGGCGGATTGCTAATCCGTTGTACGAGTTATTCGTACCGAGGGTTCGAATCCCTCTCTTTCCGTTTCCGTTGATGAGTTTCCATTTTTTCTTTCAAATTTTGCAAACCCCTTTTTATTTTTTCCTTGTTAAATGTGTGGAATAGCTAAAAAAAAATCTTAAGAAAATTATAAAATCAAGCAATAAAAAACAAAAAAATTATTCTTCACGTCCAGGATTACGTCCTGGATCATTGGATAGGAATCCAAAGATGAAGAGAGAAACAAAGAATATTACTACTGTATAAACGAAAAGTTTGAGAGTAAGCATTACACAACCTCCAAGATCATTTTTTGAAAAAGAAAAACGAGAAAAGACAATAGATCCTCCATTTTTATATCACATATCCTATTTTGACACCAAGAAAAGAATTCTAGAAATAGAAAAGAATGTTCAGAAATTCAAATGAAGTTGAAATTTGTAATAAGAGTCTTTGATTACCACAAATCACTTTCATACCCAAATTAGATATTGTAAGGTACCCGAAGCTAATAAGGTATTTCGCCGTAAAAAGGATTAAAATCAGGAAATAGGGCGTCTCGTGGCTATCCGAGAATTTCAATGTTTGAATCGAAGGTTCATACTGTCAGACTTATTTGATCTTATCAATTGTTATAATTTTTCTCGAATAAATATGAATTTTCTAGGATAGTATTAAAGATCTTATCGAAAACTTACAGCAGCTTGCCAAACAAAGGCTAAAAGAAAAAAGAACAGGGGTATGACTGGCATAAAATCTACGATTGGATTCAAAAAAGCATAGGCTTCGGGCAATTTGGCCAAGAAAAGACTACTCGGATAAAGGGCAGAATTAAGACAGATCAAACTAAAGATATTAAGCATAACAGACATTTTTTTCGTCGAGATAATTGCATTTTGATTGAGTTATTGATATAAGGAAAAATGAAGTAAAGTAAGGTAGACAAAAAATCCTTCTTTTTCCGCTCAATCAAAAATCCTCCGATTCTCAAAGGAGAATAGAAGAAATCATACTTTCATACAATATCTTAATTGAATTATATGTAATGATCAATAAATTCCATTGAATTAATTCTAGAGATACACATGCCAAAATCCTAGCACGAATCTATAATAGATTCTATAAAGAATAAAGATTTTCTATAGTTGGACTGGAATTGACGAACACTTAATACCAATATTATTCTTTAATAGTATAAGTATCCAATAAAAATAGAAATGGGGCGTAGCCAAGCGGTAAGGCAACGGGTTTTGGTCCCGCTATTCGGAGGTTCGAATCCTTCCGTCCCAGAGCATATCCATTGTATTCTAATACTTCTTTTTTGTTCAACAAGGTTCTGTTTCAAGGTTTGGATAGACTTTTTTTATTCTTTGCGGAATCATATCTGACTTTTTCACAAACCAAACTAAATCGAGTTCAAATGACATGCAAAAGTAACTGAACCCTTTTGTGACCCATAGAAAATGGGGCATAGATCATAGTTGGAGAAAGATTACTGAACCTCAGGTTAAAAAAATATGAAAATACATATAAAACGAGGAAGTGCTTAGCCTATAGGTATGTATGGTTATCCTATTTCAGTGACAATAGTGTTTCCATTTTTGTGAAAACTAAATTGCATCCCTAAAATATGAAAATTTAAATATTTAACAATGATATTTCTTTTTATTGTTCGATCTATTTAGCTTATTTGCTTTGCATCATTGACAATTCCATTTGAAAAGAAACAGAGATCTTGCTTTTTTATGATAATAAAAAGGAGTAAAACTTGACTCAAAGAATGATGTAGAAGTATAAAACTTTTTCAACTATCAAGATTTGTAATGATTCCTTCTAGGTTGGGAAGTTGAAAATGGTCAGTCTATCTTATTGAGTCACTTGAAGAGGCAGAGTCAAATAGAATTTATTTATTTTATTTGTGCGATTTCTGTTAGTTATGTTATTTCTATATTTGGATTTCTTAATATTTCTGTTAGATATTTTTTTGAGATAGAGATTTATAGAAAAATGTTCTATTCAGACAAAAAAAGACGGCATTTTGCTAAAATTTCTTCAGAAAAATCTTTATTATCTGTGTAGATATTCTCTATTTTAAATTAAATATAAATAACTATGTCTCTGTACCGACTGAACCAATGACTATTCATGATTCCATAATTGAATCAATTCCATACTGGTTCCAAATTAGAGGAATGTTATGGTAAAACTTCGTTTAAAACGATGTGGTAGAAAGCAACGTGCGACTTGAAGGACATGATCCGGTGTGGATTCTTATTGTTACATCCACCATTTTATATAGGAATGAAGGTGCTCTTGGCTCGACGTCGTTTGTTCTATTCTACTAGAACCCTTCTTTTTTTATTGGGTTCTAATGTAAATAGTTCATGATGGAGCTCGAGTAGAAAGTATTTATTAATTTCTCAGGGGCAACGATCTAGGGTTAATGCCAATTAATAAATTGGAACAACTTCGTAAGTATATCTTCGATATAGAAATCGAAAGGATTCCATTCCAACAAATTTTCAAAATTGTTGGAACGGCTAAAACTTTTTCGATCGACAGTGTATCGCGCATGAATTAACCTCGGTATGATTCTTTGATAGAAAGAAATCCCAAAAGGGGTATGTTGCTACCATTTTGAAAGGATTAAGAAGCACCGAAGTAATGTCTAAACCCAATGATTTAAAACAAAAATAAAGGATCCCAGAACAAGGAAACACCACTTCAATTGTCTCACGGATCCAAATAAAGAATCCAAATAAATTTTAAACGAGACAAAAACGGTGGGTTAAAGACCACTCAATAAAAAAATATCTTAAAGAAAAATCTTTAATATATTTGAGAATTATTATATTATTGAACTTGAGTTATGAGTACAAATGATTTTTTTTCAGCAACGCAGCTAAATAAAAATGACTATGAGTTAAATTGAAATTTGAAATTATATTATAGACTAATTCATTTTACGGATTTTCTATTTATTCTAATTCTAATTTTATCCATAGACAAAACATCATTTTTTCTCGAGCCGTACGAGGAGAAAACTTCCTATACGGTTCTAGGGGGGGGTTCTTTTTCATCTACATCTATCCCGATGAGCCGTCTATCGAATCGTTGCAATTGATGTTCGATCCCGAAGAGAAGGAAGAGATCTTCAGAAAGTGGGTTTTTATGATCCGATCAAGAATCAAACTTATTTAAACGTTCCCGCTATTCTCTATTTCCTTGAAAAAGGTGCTCAACCTACAGGAACTGTTCAGGATATTTTAAAAAAGGCAGAGGTTTTGCCCTAATCAAATGAAATTCAATTAAATTAAGGAAATAAAAAATAAGGGTAGGATAATGATTTCTATATCATTTTGGATATCTTTTCTATACTATGTTTTTTTATTTCCTTTTTTTCTTCTTCTATTCGTATCTAGTTATAATTGTTTTTATAGAATCCTTTTTGATAGAATCTTTTTTGATAGAATCCTTTTCTA